TCGGACCATAGATCGAGCCAAGGGTCACAACTCCTTCTACTCATCCTGTATATTGTCCTTTTCATTCCGTGTTGCATTAGAAACTTATTATTATACGAGATTATACGAAAATGAATCCTTCCTAGGAGGGAACAAATATTTCTCTTTTCGATGAGAGTTTGTACACAACATGGGAGAAACCTATCTTCTATTTATAATAATTGAAGAAAAGGTTCCATCATATATAGTGAATTGATACTCCCGATTCCCACAAAATCATCTCTTTCGTTCAATAGTTACTCGTTTTTAGTTAATAATCCTAGTGATTGGATCTATATGCGTATTCCGATAGGAAATGAAATAGTAAAATGATTTTTCGTCGAATGACTATTCATTTATTGTATTTTCAAATAGGGGGCAGGAAGGATCTATGGGAAAATGGTGGTTCAATTCAATGTTGTCTAACGAGGAGTTAGAACACAGGTGTGGGCTAGGTAAATCAATGGACAGTCTTGGTCGTCCTGTTGGAAATACCAGTGGAAGTGAAGATCCCATTCTAAATGATACGAATAAAAACAATCATAATCATGGTTGGCGCGAAAGTAATAGTTGCAGTAATGTTGATCATTTTTTCGGTGTCAGGGACATTTGGAGTTTCATCTCTGATGACACTTTTTTAGTTAGGGATAGTAATGGTAACAGTTATTCCGTATATTTTGATATTGAAAATCGGGTTTTTGAGATTGACAATGATAGTTCTTTTCTGAGTGAACTAGAAACTGCTTTTTCTAGTTATCTGAATAGCGGGTCTAAGAGTGACAATCGCTACTATGATCATTATATGTATGATACTACGTATAGTTGGAATAATCACATTAATAGTTGCATTGATAGTTATCTTCGTTCTGAAATCAGTATTGATAAGTACATTTCGAGTGGTAGCGACAATCCCATTTACAGTTATATTTATAGTTACATTTGTAGTGGTGAAAGTGTAAGTGATAGTGACAGGGGGAGTTCTAGTATAAGAACTGGCGGTAATGGCAGTGATTTCAATATAAGAGGAAGATCTAATGATTTCGATGGAAATAAAAAATACAGACATTTATGGGTTCAATGCGAAAATTGTTATGGATTAAATTATAAGAAATTTTTTAGGTCAAAAATGAATATTTGTGAACAATGTGGATATCATTTGAAAATGGGTAGTTCAGATAGAATCGAACTTTCGGTTGATTCGGGCACTTGGGATCCTATGGACGAAGACATGGTCTCTATTGACCCCATTGAATTTCACTCGGAAGAGGAACCTTATAGAGATCGTATCAATTCGTATCAAAGAAAGACAGGTTTAACTGAGGCTGTTCAAACAGGCATAGGTCAACTAAATGGGATTCCCATAGCCATTGGGGTTATGGATTTTCAGTTCATGGGGGGTAGTATGGGATCCGTAGTAGGCGAGAAAATCACCCGGTTGATCGAATATGCTGCTAATAGATCTCTACCTGTTATTATGGTGTGTGCTTCTGGAGGAGCACGCATGCAAGAAGGAAGTTTGAGTTTGATGCAAATGGCTAAAATATCTTCCGCTTTATATGATTATCAATTCAATAAAAAGTTATTCTATGTATCAATCCTTACATCTCCTACAACCGGCGGAGTAACGGCCAGTTTTGGTATGTTGGGAGATATTATTATTGCTGAACCCAATGCCTACATTGCATTTGCGGGGAAAAGAGTAATTGAACAAACATTGAATAAGACAGTACCTGACGGTTCACAAGCAGCTGAGTATTTATTCCATAAGGGCTTATTTGATCCAATCGTACCACGTAATCCTTTAAAAGGTGTTCTGAGTGAATTATTTCAGCTACACGGTTTCTTTCCCTTGAATCAAAATTCAAGTAGAGCGCTAGGCTCAGTTATTTGTAGCGAACTTTAGTTCATCGGAATCAAAGTCAAAATAAGAAGAGTGGAGTTTTCTTTGGTAACATAAGTTCTATAGGAAGTTTCGGATAATTACTTTTTTTGATGCAGATTTTTTATCCTACCCCTATTCATGATTAGTAATCAGGAACCCCCTATCAGGAGGAAAAGAGTGAATTCTTCCTTCCGCGGAATGGAATTGGGAAAAAAAATCAAAAGAATTTCATGTTCCCTTCTTTCATATTAATATATATCGTATTAATATATATAGAATAATTCAAATCTATAAGGGAAGTGTTGCATATTTTTATATCTCCCGAGGACCTACACTTTTGACTATGAATTCCTGTTGGATCGGATTCTAACAAATCCTTAGGAAACTCGTAAGAAACTCTTTATTAGAAATTAGAAGATAAGGGCGGTAGAACAAGAATAATAAAGCGGATTATCATCCATCTATTTCTTGTAGAAAGGTGAATAGATACACTTATTTAGCTCTACACTCCTTGCACTTATTATATACTTAATAATACTTATAATAGATATACTTATCATAAGATAAGATATCTTTATAACAGGTACAAATATTAAATCGAGGCACCCATTCTATGACAGATTTCAATTTACCCTCTATTTTTGTGCCTTTAGTGGGCTTAGTGTTTCCAGCAATTGCAATGGCTTCTTTATCTCTTCATGTTCAAAAAAACAAGATTGTTTAGACCTGATAGCACAAAATTTCATCAATTTATTTCAACACTTGGACTTGGATCATAATAGGGATATCCATTTAGTGGAATATGATACGACATGTGGCTCCCTCCGGGCACAAATAAAAAAGTGATTATACATGCGGATACATTATATATGGATAAATGCATGTATATGGGGGGATAGCTGTTTTAAAATGGATCAGAGCGGATATCTGAAATAGAAAGTTAACGTATCTATATTATGTAGATATACATAGTGGTGGTATTATACGAAGGGGATGTTATTATTTTATATCTAACCAATTCGATGAATTACTCCTAATAGTTCGCGTCATAATAGTGCTAGTTGATGAGAGTTACTTCGGGAGCAAAATAAAAAAAGTAAAATCAAATTCATTTGGCTTATTCTCTTCTCTCAATTCCAATAGGATGCAACTGGATCTAGTATGAACTATCGATCAGAACGTATATGGATAGAACTTATAACGGGGTCTCGAAAAACAAGTAATTTCTGCTGGGCCTGTATCCTTTTTTTAGGTTCACTAGGATTCTTATTGGTTGGAACTTCCAGTTATCTTGGTAGGAATCTGATATCTTTATTCCCGTCTCAGCAAATCCTTTTTTTTCCCCAAGGAATCGTGATGTCTTTCTATGGGATCGCAGGTCTGTTCATGAGTTCCTATTTGTGGTGCACAATTTCGTGGAATGTAGGTAGCGGTTATGATCGATTCGATAGAAAAGAAGGAATAGTGTGTATTTTTCGTTGGGGATTTCCTGGAATAAATCGTCGCATCTTCCTTCGATTCCTTATGAGAGAGATTCAATCGATCAGAATGGAAGTTAAAGAGGGTCTTTATCCTCGACGTGTCCTTTATATGGAAATCAGAGGCCAGGGCGCCATTCCCTTGACCCGTACTGACGAAAATTTGACTCCACGAGAAATTGAACAAAAAGCTGCTGAATTGGCCTATTTCTTGCGCGTGCCAATTGAAGTATTTTGAAATGAAGGGAATGAATGCTTTCTCGGCATGAGGGAAGGGACCCAGGAACCCCCTTTTAAATATAACTGAAGCTTCTTCGGAACGTTCATTCGAGGAAAACATGTTAGATTCTATTTCCCCCGTTCCGTTGGTAATCCTTCTGTGGCCCATAGAATAAAGCAGGCGGACGTATACGGAACAACCATAATAAGAAGCAATTTTGATCGACCAAAACTCCTTTTTCTGCATATGGAACTCAATTCTACTAGTAACAAGTCTAATAAGTATGTATTCATCACACATATCAGAGCATTTCGGAATACATAATTTCTCTTTTCTTTTTAGGGCCAATACTTTGGATTAATACATTAGATACAGATGTATCATATCTCGTTAATTATCTTTCTTTTGTCAATCGATGTTTCTTTTTTGATCCTTTCTTTAGCTCCTGGATAACCAAACGTTTAGATCTCTCATAACTATCCAATTTCTCTCTCGTTTTGTCACCTATTTCGGATTTCATCATTAATATTTTTCAGAAATATCCCCTCAATTATTCCTGGGTCGTGGGTAGCCAGTGAAAATTTAGAAAAAATAATTGAGGGGAGTTCTTTCGTCTCGAAATCCAAATAATATTCATTATTTCAAGCGGTTCTTTTGGGCATTCATCGAAAGAACAAATGAAGATAGAATTGGTTCGAATTTGACCGACTGAGATATCTGGGAAAAGTATTTGATTATTTCTTCATTCGAAACGGGCCCTTATTCTATTTCTATTTCTATATTCTTTCTAGATCCAAAGACTAAACAATTCAAAAAAAAAAAAAGGAATAGATCCATAGGTTCCATACCTTGTTATAGAACTCATGCTTCATAGAAATATCGGATCAGATAGAGTCGGCGAATGAAGCGGGTTCATTAACAATTCACAGATGAAAAAGTGTCAAAAAAGAAAGCATTGACTCCCCTCCCGTATCTTGCATCTATAGTCTTTTTGCCCTGGTGGATCTCTCTCTCATTTAATAAAAGTCTGGAACCTTGGGTTACTAATTGGTGGAATACCGGACAATCCGAAACTTTTTTGAATGATATTCAAGAAAAGAACGTTCTAGAAAGATTCATAGAATTAGAACAACTATTTCTGTTGGATGAAATGATAAAAGAGTACCCGGAGACACAGATACAAAAGCTTCGTATAGGAATCCACAAAGAGACGATGCAATTGGTCAAAATGCACAACGAAGATCATATCCATATCATTTTGGATTTCTCGACAAATATAATCTGTTTTGCTATTCTAAGTGGTTATTCTATTCTAGGTAATGAAGAACTTGTCATTCTGAATTCTTGGGTTCAGGAATTCCTCTATAACTTAAGCGACACAATAAAGGCTTTTTCTATTCTTTTATTAACTGATTTATGTATCGGATTCCACTCACCCCGGGGGTGGGAACTAATGATTGGTTCGGTCTACAAAGATTTTGGATTTGCTCATAACGATCAAATTATATCCGGTCTTGTTTCCACTTTTCCAGTCATTCTAGATACAATTTTGAAATATTGGATCTTCCATTATTTAAATCGTGTATCTCCTTCACTTGTAGTGATTTATCATTCAATGAATGAATGAAGAACTCATTTGATCTGCTGATATCAATCAAATCGTGATGCTACTTCGTACATAAACAAACCGTTTTGAAGCTTACTCACTCTTTATACTTCTACCCGCCCAGGGGATTCCTACTATACTTCAGTACAATTATTCCAGTACAATGGCAGAATCATGGATAGGGAACTATGCTAGCTACCTACCTAATTTATTGTAGAAATTTCCGGGATCAATTATTGGACCATGCAAAATAGAAATACCTTTTCCTGGGTAAAGAAAGAGATGACTCGATTCATTTCCGTATTGATCATGATATATGTAATAACTCGGACATCTATTTCAAATGCATATCCTATTTTTGCGCAGCAGGGTTATGAAAATCCACGAGAAGCAACCGGGCGTATTGTATGTGCCAATTGCCATTTAGCTAATAAGCCCGTGGATATTGAGGTTCCACAAGCTGTGCTTCCTGATACTGTATTTGAAGCAGTTGTTAGAATCCCTTATGATATGCAACTGAAACAAGTTCTTGCTAATGGTAAAAGGGGGGCTTTGAATGTGGGGGCTGTCCTTATTTTACCCGAGGGATTCGAATTAGCTCCCCTCGATCGTATTTCTCCCGAGCTGAAAGAAAAGATGGGCAATCTGTCTTTTCAGAGCTATCGCCCCACTAAAAGAAATATTCTTGTAGTGGGTCCTGTTCCTGGTCAGAAATATAGTGAAATCGTCTTTCCCATTCTTTCTCCGGACCCTTCTACTAAGAAAGACGTTCACTTCTTAAAATATCCCATATACGTAGGCGGGAACAGGGGAAGGGGTCAGATTTATCCCGACGGGAGCAAGAGTAACAATACAGTCTATAATGCTACAGCAGCAGGTATAGTAAGCAGAATAGTACGTAAAGAAAAAGGGGGATATGAAATAAGCATAGCCGATGCATCGGATGGACACCAAGTGGTTGATATTATACCTCCAGGACCAGAACTTCTTGTTTCAGAGGGTGAATCCATCAAGCTTGATCAGCCATTAACGAGTAATCCCAATGTGGGTGGATTTGGTCAGGGAGATGCAGAAATAGTACTTCAAGATCCATTACGTGTCCAAGGTTTGTTGTTCTTCTTGGCATCTGTTATCCTAGCACAAATCTTTTTGGTTCTCAAAAAGAAACAGTTTGAGAAGGTTCAATTGTCCGAAATGAATTTCTAGATCCACGGATTCATCAAGTTGGTAAAAAGGGCCGAATTATTGTTGATCAATGCAATTATGTATGATCCAAAAAAATATGGAAAGCCCCTTGTCTTGCTTTGTTTATACTGCTTTTCTGCGAGATGCCGGGAATTGCTTGTATCCCATTCCTAGTAATAGTATGTATATTGCGAAGAAGACTACTTGACCCCCCCCCTTTTTTTTTTTCAATCCAAATTGGAGCGGTGTGACGCTTCTTATTGCCAGATTGTAAATGCCATGGAATGCATCAATAGTTTTTCTATCTAATAGAATCGAATTCTAATAGACAATAGGCGGCATAACATTAAGTAGGAAGAGAATACGAGGCAAGGGATAAATGAAAGAATGATTCTGGGAGGGATTACTTGTCTTCCTAATTTTCGACACAAGAAAAGGAATTTTCTTGTGTCGAAATAATAATGATTCTTGATCCTGTTCGTCAAAGATTACTGTTTTCTTTTCCAGGTCTATCGGAACCTCTTTCTTTAGATTCATAAGAAGTGGCGGACAAACAAAAAAAGGGGGATGGCTTAGTAAACAAATAGAACTTCTTCAACGAACTTATCAAATTTCAAGTAAAAAAAAAAAAATAAAATTTTAAGATAAGATAATAAATAAGGATTTGGATATGTGCAAAAATCCAAGATTTTCCCTTTTCAACCGGAACATTAAGAGTCTTTTTTTACTTGATGAAATTTTATTTTTATAGAATAGAGTAGAGTAAGGTTCAATTAAATTAGTATAGAAATGGTTTGCAGGATGTCTCATCTGTAGATATCCTGTGTCATCCAAAAAATCAATTGATTCCTTCTTTCTTCTTGTTTCGGAAGGGGCCCTCATGCTATGGCGGAACAGATATTATGAATCAATCAAGGGATTCCATTTTTCAAAAACATCATCAGAAACAAAGCATCCTTTTATCATTTCTATGAATCTAATATTATGATTATGTTGACTGGATGAATTTCCAACTTTTTTTATGTTATGGAATAGATCAAACAAAGCCTTACCCGAAGAGTAAGAACTCAATAGGACCTTACCCCTCTTTGTCTGATTCGGGGGGTAAGGT